GTTAATGTAGCTTAATACCTAAAGCAAAGCACTGAAAATGCTTAGACGAGTACCTAATACTCCATAAACACATAGGTTTGGTCCCAGCCTTTCTATTAGTTACCGGTAAACTTACACATGCAAGAATCCTCCTCCCAGTGAGAACGCCCTCTACGTCAATATGATAAAAAGGAGCAGGCATCAGGCACACCCATGAAGTAGCCCACAACGCCTCGCCAAGCCACACCCCCACGGGATACAGCAGTGATAAAAATTAAGCAATAAATGAAAGTTTGACTAAATTATACCATCCAGAACTGGTAAATATCGTGCCAGCCACCGCGGTCATACGATTAGGTCAAACTAATAGACACCCGGCGTAAAGCGTGTTTTAGATAATAATTAATTAATTAATAAAATCAAATATTAGCTAAGCCGTAGAAAGCACCAGCTATTACAAGACAAACTACGAAAGTGATTTTAAAAGACCTGAATACACGACAACTAAGACCCAAACTGGGATTAGATACCCCACTATGCTTAGTCCTAAACATGAAAAATTACTAAACAAAATCATTCGCCAGAGTACTACCAGCAATAGCTTAAAACTCAAAGGACCTGGCGGTACCTTATATCCTTCTAGAGGAGCCTGTTCTATAATCGATAAACCCCGATCTACCTTACCAACCTTAGCCAAATCAGCCTATATACCGCCATCTTCAGCAAACCCTAAAAAGGATGCATAGTAAGCACAACAATTAACATAAAAACGTTAGGTCAAGGTGTAGCCTATAGGTTGGAAAGAAATGGGCTACATTCTCCGAAACAGAGCATACAACGAAAACCTATGTGAAATCAAAAGTTAAAGGTGGATTTAGCAGTAAATTAAGAGTAGAGTGCTCAGTTGAATAAGGCCATGAGGTACGTACACACCGCCCGTCACCCTCCTCAAATAAAACAATACTCCAACCAAAATATAGTCAACCTGTAAGTATTCAATCTATGAGAGGAGATAAGTCGTAACAAGGTAAGTGTACTGGAAAGTGCACTTGGACAACACAAAGAGTAGCTTAAACTAAAGCATCTAGTTTACACCTAGAAGACATCTCACATAAAGATCTCTTTGATACTAGACATAGCCCAAAACACACCACAATATACTACCTCAACACAACAAATAAAATAAAACATTTGCACTAATAAAAGTATAGGCGATAGAAATTATAAAAGGCGCTATAGAAGCAGTACCGCAAGGGAAAAATTTGAAAGAAACCTATAAGTAATAGACAGCAAAGATTAATTCTTGTACCTTTTGCATAATGATTCAACTAGAAAATATTAGCAAAAAGAATTTAAGTTAAAAGACCCGAAACCAGACGAGCTACCCATTAACAGCTTTACAGAGCAAACTCATCTATGTGGCAAAATAGTGAGACGATTAATTGGTAGTGGCGACAAACCTAACGAGCCTGGTGATAGCTGGTTGTCCAGAGCAGAATTTAAGTTCTAATTTAAATTTACCATACAAATTAACAAATTCAAATGTAAATTTAAATAATAATCTAAAAAGGTACAGCTTTTTAGACAAAGGATACAACCTTCATTAGTGAGAAAATTATTGATCAAAATAACTTAGTTGGCTTAAGAGCAGCCACCAAACAAGACAGCGTTCAAGCTCGACAACAAACACTTCAATCCTAATCCCCACTATATTAACAATACTCCTAATACAAAACTGGACTACTCTATTCCTAAATAGGGGCAATAATGTTGATATGAGTAACAAGAAACACTTCTCCACGCACATGTGTATATCAGAGCGAACCTCTCACTGATAGTTACCAAAAAAAGTATAACCTAAGCCAATAAAACTTTACTATTTATTGTTAATCCAACACAGGAGTGCGATCCAAGGAAAGATTAAAAGAAGTAAAAGGAACTCGGCAAACACAAATCCCGCCTGTTTACCAAAAACATCACCTCTAGCATAACAAGTATTAGAGGCACTGCCTGCCCAGTGACCTCAGTTCAACGGCCGCGGTATTCTGACCGTGCAAAGGTAGCATAATCACTTGTTCTTTAAATAAGGACTTGTATGAATGGCCCCACGAGGATTTTACTGTCTCTTACTTCCAATCAGTGAAATTGACATTCCAGTGAAGAGGCTGGAATCAATTAATAAGACGAGAAGACCCTATGGAGCTTTAATTAACCAGCTCATAAATAACAATATCACTCTAAAAGAAACAAAACTCATCCTACTGAGCTGATAATTTAGGTTGGGGTGACCTCGGAATAAAACGTAACTTCCGAGAAGTTATAATTAAGACAGACGAGTCAAAATTAACCAAATGAACATATACTGATCCGTTAATTTCAAACGATCAACGAAACAAGTTACCCTAGGGATAACAGCGCAATCCTATTTAAGAGTCCATATCGACAATTAGGGTTTACGACCTCGATGTTGGATCAGGACATCCCAATGGTGCAGCAGCTATTAATGTGTTCGTTTGTTCAACGATTAAAGTCCTACGTGATCTGAGTTCAGACCGGAGTAATCCAGGTCGGTTTCTATCTATTTTTAGTCTCCCCCAGTACGAAAGGACAAGAGAGACAAGGCCCACTCGACATAAGTGCCTTCACCAAATAAATGAACTAATCTCAATTCACCATAACAATCCAACCCAAGAAATAGGGCTTAGTTAAAGTGGCAGAGACCGGTAATTGCATAAAACTTAAGATTTTAGAACCAGAGGTTCAACCCCTCTCTTTAACAACTATATGTACATTATTAATCTACTCATAATAATCGTACCCATTCTATTAGCCGTAGCATTTCTCACTCTCCTAGAACGTAAAGTACTTGGCTACATGCAACTTCGAAAAGGGCCCAACATCGTAGGCCCCTATGGACTACTTCAACCAATTGCCGATGCAGTAAAACTATTTACTAAAGAACCCCTACAACCACTTACATCCTCTTTCGCATTATTTATCGTCGCACCTACTATAGCACTAACCCTGGCCTTAACAATATGAATCCCATTACCAATACCGCACCCGCTAATCAATATAAACTTAAGCATACTATTTATATTAGCACTATCAAGCCTAGCCGTATACACCATCATATGATCAGGATGAGCTTCAAATTCAAAATACGCCCTTATCGGCGCTCTACGAGCAGTTGCACAGACAATCTCATATGAAGTTACCCTAGCCATTATTATCCTATCTATCTTACTAATCAACGGCTCCTTTACACTATCTACACTAATCACGACTCAAGAATACGTCTGACTAATCATCCCCTCATGGCCTCTGGCTATAATATGATTCATCTCAACACTAGCGGAGACAAATCGTGCCCCATTTGATTTAACAGAGGGAGAATCAGAACTTGTGTCAGGATTCAACGTAGAATATGCAGGAGGCCCATTCGCTCTCTTTTTCCTTGCTGAATACGCAAACATTATCATAATAAATGCTCTCACAGTAACCCTGTTTCTAGGAGCACATCACAACAGTATAATTCCAGAGCTACACACCTCCAACTTCACCATTAAAACCCTACTACTTACAACTTTCTTCCTATGAATCCGAGCATCCTATCCTCGATTCCGATACGACCAACTAATACACCTACTATGAAAAAGTTTCTTACCCCTAACCCTAGTTATATGTATATTACACGTAACACTACCAATTATTCTAGTAAGCATCCCACCACAAACTTAAGAAATATGTCTGACAATAGAGTTACTTTGATAGAGTAAAATATAGGGGTTTAACCCCCTTATTTCTAGAGTTATAGGAATTGAACCTACTCATAAGAATTCAAAAATCTTCGTGCTACCCATATTACACCATACTCTAGTAAGGTCAGCTAAATAAGCTATTGGGCCCATACCCCGAAAATGTTGGTTTATATCCTTCCCGTACTAATAAATCCTCTAATCTTGTCTTTAGTAATAATAATAATAGTCTTAGGCACCCTACTTGTTATAACAAGCTCTCACTGATTCATAATCTGAGTCGGATTTGAAATAAACATACTAGCTATCATCCCATTACTAACAAAAACCCACAACCCACGATCCACAGAAGCAGCAACCAAATACTTTCTTACACAGGCAACAGCATCCATACTTCTTCTAGTAGCAGCAATTATTAATCTCATATATTCTGGACATTGAACAGCAATAAAATTAATTAACCCAACAGCATCAATTCTAATAACCACAGCCCTAACAATAAAACTTGGACTATCACCATTCCACTTCTGAGTCCCCGAAGTTACCCAAGGGGTCTCACTATCATCTGGATTAATCCTATTAACATGACAAAAACTAGCACCACTATCAATCCTCTACACAACAATACCATTTACTAACACTAACATCCTGATAACCATAGCATTAGCATCAATCGCAATCGGAGGCTGAGGAGGACTAAACCAAACTCAACTTCGAAAAATTATAGCCTACTCATCAATTGCACATATGGGCTGAATAATCTCCATCCTGACATATAACCCAACAATAACACTGCTAAATCTATACCTTTATATCCCAATAACAACTACTATATTCATGTTACTAATAATAAATCTAACAACCACAATAAAATCACTATCCCTAGTATCTAATAAATCTCCACTTACCACTATTCTTATCTTAATCATAATATTATCCCTAGGGGGGCTCCCTCCACTTACAGGATTCCTCCCTAAATGGTTAATTGTCCAGGAAATAATAAAAAACAACAGCATCATCATACCAACAATCATAACTCTTCTAGCCTTACTAAGTCTATATTTCTACATACGAATCACATACACCACATCACTAACAATATTTCCAACAACAAACAACATGAAAATTAAATGACAATTCAAAACCCCCAAAAAAATAACATATCTCCCCCCTCTAATCATTGTTTCAACTATAATACTCCCTCTATCACCAATCACAATAATATTGGACTAGGAGTTTAGGTTACCTAGACCAGAAGCCTTCAAAGCTTCAAGCAAATACTAATTATTTAACTCCTGAAAATAAGGACTGCAAGACTTTATCCTACATCAAATGAACGCAAATCAATCACTTTAATTAAGCTAAGCCCTTACTAGACAGATGGGATTTAAACCCATAAAAAATTAGTTAACAGCTAAACGCCCTAAACAACTGGCTTCAATCTACTTCTCCCGCCGCGAAGAAAAAAAGGCGGGAGAAGCCCCGGCAGGATTGAAGCTGCTTCTTCGAATTTGCAATTCAATGTGAAATACACTACAGAGCTTTATGGCAAAAAGAGGACTACAACCTCTGTCTTTAGGTTTACAGCCTAATGCCTACTCGGCCATTTTACCTATGTTCATTAATCGATGATTCTTCTCAACCAACCATAAAGACATTGGCACCCTGTACTTGTTATTTGGTGCTTGAGCCGGTATGGTAGGAACCGCACTAAGCCTATTAATTCGCGCTGAATTGGGCCAACCAGGGGCACTTCTGGGAGATGATCAAATTTATAATGTCATCGTTACAGCTCACGCCTTTGTAATAATTTTCTTCATAGTAATGCCTATTATAATTGGGGGCTTTGGAAATTGACTAGTTCCATTAATAATTGGAGCCCCCGACATGGCTTTCCCACGAATAAACAACATAAGCTTCTGACTCCTACCCCCTTCTTTTCTACTATTATTAGCCTCATCCACAGTTGAAGCAGGAGTAGGCACTGGCTGAACTGTTTACCCCCCTTTAGCAGGGAACTTAGCCCATGCAGGAGCTTCCGTTGACCTCGCCATTTTCTCTCTACACCTAGCAGGTGTTTCCTCAATTCTAGGGGCTATTAATTTCATTACCACTATTATCAATATAAAACCCCCTGCCCTTTCTCAATATCAAACCCCTTTATTTGTCTGATCAGTTTTAATTACAGCAGTACTTCTTCTCCTATCCCTCCCCGTACTCGCTGCAGGAATTACAATACTGCTGACAGATCGAAATCTAAATACTACATTCTTTGATCCTGCTGGGGGAGGAGACCCAATCTTATACCAGCATCTGTTTTGATTTTTTGGCCACCCAGAAGTATACATTTTAATTTTACCCGGCTTTGGAATTATTTCACATATCGTTACGTACTATTCCGGGAAAAAAGAACCCTTCGGATATATAGGAATAGTTTGAGCTATAATGTCCATCGGTTTCTTAGGCTTTATCGTATGAGCCCACCACATATTTACAGTAGGAATAGACGTGGACACTCGTGCCTACTTTACATCAGCTACCATAATTATTGCTATCCCTACGGGCGTAAAAGTTTTCAGCTGATTAGCCACCCTTCATGGAGGTAATATCAAATGAGCTCCTGCCATGCTGTGAGCCCTAGGTTTTATTTTCTTATTTACAGTAGGAGGACTAACCGGTATTGTACTAGCAAATTCTTCTTTGGACATCGTACTTCATGACACCTATTACGTAGTAGCCCATTTTCATTATGTCTTGTCAATAGGAGCAGTGTTTGCTATCATGGCAGGTTTCCTCCACTGATTCCCTTTATTCACAGGTTATACAATAAGCACGACCTGAGCAAAAATCCATTTTTTAATTATATTTGTAGGAGTTAATATAACCTTCTTTCCTCAGCACTTCCTAGGCTTATCAGGTATGCCACGACGCTATTCTGATTACCCAGACGCCTACACAACCTGAAACACAGTGTCTTCTATAGGCTCTTTTATTTCACTAACTGCTGTCATTCTAATAGTTTTCATAGTATGGGAAGCCTTCGCATCAAAACGAGAAGTACTAACAGTTGAATTACCATCAACAAACTTAGAGTGACTTCACGGATGCCCTCCTCCATACCATACCTTCGAAGAGCCCGCCTACGTTAACCCTAAATAATAGTTAGATATATAAGAAAGGAAGGTTTCGAGCCCCCTAAGATTGGTTTCAAGCCAACACCATAACCATTATGACTTTCTCTATTTAATCGAGATATTAGTAAAATTTACATAACTTTGTCAAAGCTAAGTTATAGGTGAAAATCCTATATATCTCAATGGCATATCCCTTTCAACTCGGACTACAAGACGCAACCTCCCCTATTATAGAAGAATTAATAAACTTCCATGACCATGCATTAATAATCGTCTTCCTAATCAGCACCTTAGTGCTTTACATCATTTCACTTATACTAACAACCAGTCTTACTCACACCAGTACTATAGATGCCCAAGAAGTAGAGACAATCTGAACAATTCTACCTGCTATTATTCTTATCATAATTGCACTTCCGTCCCTGCGCATTCTATATATAATAGACGAAATTAATAACCCCTTTATAACCATTAAAACTCTAGGGCATCAATGATATTGGAGCTATGAATACACCGATTATGAAGACTTATTATTTGACTCTTACATAGTACCTACCTCAGAACTAACCCCAGGTCAACTCCGCCTGCTAGAAGTGGACAATCGGGTAGTACTACCCGCCGAACTAACAATTCGTATGCTAATTTCTTCAGAAGATGTGCTACACTCCTGAGCAGTTCCCTCTTTAGGATTAAAAACCGATGCAATTCCGGGCCGTCTAAACCAAACAACACTATTGGCCACTCGACCCGGCTTGTATTACGGGCAGTGCTCCGAAATCTGTGGGTCAAATCACAGCTTCATACCTATTGTTCTTGAAATAGTACCCCTAAAACACTTCGAAAAATGATCATCATCTATACTATAACATCATTAAGAAGCTAACTAGCGCTAACCTTTTAAGTTAGAGATTGGAAGCCAGACCTTCCCTTAATGATATGCCCCAGCTAGATACATCAACCTGATTTATCACAATTGTGTCTACAACCATCACACTCTTTATCCTATTTCAACTAAAAATTTCAAAATGCCACTTCTATTACAACCCCAAGCCTATAGTCACTGAGACACAAAAACACACAACCCCTTGAGAAACTAAATGAACGAAAATCTATTTGCCTCTTTTATCACCCCAACGATAATAGGACTTCCTATTGTTATCCTCATTATTATATTTCCAAGCATAATATTCCCATCAACAACACGACTAGTCAATAACCGACTAGTGTCAATTCAACAATGACTAATTCGCTTAACAACAAAACAAATAATAATAATTCACAATAAAAAAGGACAAACCTGAGCACTTATACTAATATCTCTAATTATGTTTATCGGTTCAACTAATCTACTAGGACTACTACCCCACTCCTTTACACCAACTACCCAATTATCAATAAACCTGGGTATGGCTATCCCCCTCTGAGCAGGCGCAGTCGTTTTAGGCTTCCGCCATAAAACAAAATCATCCCTAGCACACTTCCTACCTCAAGGCACACCTTTACCTTTAATCCCAATACTAATCATCATCGAAACAATTAGCCTATTCATCCAACCCATAGCACTAGCTGTACGACTCACCGCAAATATCACTGCAGGACACCTACTCATCCATTTAATTGGAGGAGCCACCCTGGCATTAATAAATATTAGCATAACCACTGCTTTCATTACATTTCTTATCCTGGTTATACTTACAATGCTAGAATTTGCCGTTGCCCTAATCCAGGCATACGTATTCACCCTACTAGTAAGTCTCTATCTACATGATAATGTCTAATGACCCACCAAACACACGCATACCACATAGTCAATCCAAGCCCCTGACCTCTAACAGGAGCCCTATCAGCCCTCTTACTAACATCAGGCTTAGTAATGTGATTTCACTTTAACTCCATCCTCCTTTTATTAGTAGGACTAGCCACCAATTCCCTAACGATATATCAATGATGACGAGATATTGTTCGAGAAAGCACATTCCAAGGACACCACACACCTATTGTGCAAAAAGGTCTGCGCTACGGAATGATCCTCTTTATTGTATCCGAAGTCTTCTTTTTCTCCGGATTTTTCTGAGCCTTCTATCATTCAAGCTTAGCTCCAACACCTGAATTAGGAGGATTTTGGCCCCCAGCTGGTATTACACCACTAAACCCAATAGAAGTCCCACTCCTAAACACATCAGTACTCTTAGCTTCTGGGGTATCTATCACTTGAGCCCACCATACCTTAATAGAAGGGAATCGCAAACACATAATACAAGCATTACTAATTACAATTCTGCTAGGCCTATACTTTACAGTTTTACAAGCCTCAGAATATTATGAAACACCCTTTACCATTTCCGACGGCGTGTATGGATCAACCTTTTTTATAGCCACGGGCTTTCACGGCCTCCATGTCATTATCGGCTCTACGTTCCTTATTGTCTGCTTCACACGCCAATTAAAATTTCACTTCACATCTAGCCACCATTTTGGGTTCGAAGCTGCAGCCTGATACTGACATTTCGTAGATGTAGTCTGACTATTCTTATACGTATCTATCTACTGATGAGGATCTTATTCTTTTAGTATTAACTAGTACAGCTGACTTCCAATCAGCTAGCCTTGGAACAAACCCAAGAAAGAATAATTAATCTTTTATGAACCCTAATTATTAATACAATCCTAGCATCACTACTTGTAATTATTGCATTTTGACTACCTCAAATAAACGTATATGCTGAAAAATCAAGTCCATATGAATGTGGTTTTGATCCCATAGGATCCGCTCGTCTTCCATTCTCAATAAAATTTTTCCTGGTAGCAATCACCTTTCTATTATTTGACCTCGAAATTGCCCTCCTCTTACCGCTCCCTTGAGCCTCCCAAACCGACAAACTCGTAACCATGTTGTTTACATCCCTTTTCCTCATCTCCCTGCTAATTATCAGCTTAGCCTATGAGTGACTACAAAAAGGCCTAGAATGATCTGAATATGATAATTAGTTTAATACAAAACAAATGATTTCGACTCATTAAATTATGACTATTATCATAATTATCAACATGTCTATAACTCATATAAATATTCTACTAGCGTTCATAACATCTCTTCTAGGCCTGTTCATATATCGATCCCATCTAATATCCTCCCTCCTATGCTTAGAAGGGATAATACTTTCTCTATTTGTTCTTATTACTATAACAATTCTAATTACTCATTCAACCCAAGCCAATATAATGCCCATCATCTTATTAGTATTCGCAGCTTGCGAGGCAGCCCTGGGTTTATCTTTACTAGTAGCTGTATCCAATACCTATGGTACAGACTACGTTCAAAATCTTAATCTTCTCCAATGTTAAAAATTATTATCCCCACAATAATATTGATTCCACTGACATGACTGTCAAAAAATAATATAGTATGAATTAACTCAACTATGTACAGCCTACTAATCAGCATAACATGTCTACCACTAATAAATCAACCTGGGGACAATAACCTAAACCTATCAATATTATTTTTTTCAGACTCACTATCAACCCCCCTATTAATATTAACAACATGACTCTTACCCTTAATAATTATTGCAAGCCAGCACCACATAGCCAAAGAATCCCCCACACGAAAAAAATTATATATTACCATAATAATTATACTTCAAATTTTCCTAATCATAACCTTTACTGCTACAGAACTAATTATATTTTATGTCTTATTTGAAGCCACACTACTCCCAACACTCATTATCATCACCCGATGAGGGGGCCAAACAGAGCGACTAAACGCAGGAATCTATTTCCTCTTTTATACCTTAGTAGGATCCCTGCCCCTATTAATTGCCCTAATTCACACCCAAACCATTATAGGCTCATTAAACCTCTTATTAGCTCAATATTGAACTATACCCCCAGCCCACATTTGAAGCAGCTCTATTCTATGAATAGCATATATACTAGCACTCCTAGTCAAAATACCCCTCTACGGCCTACATTTATGACTACCTAAAGCCCATGTTGAAGCACCCATTGCAGGTTCAATAGTACTAGCTGCTATCTTACTAAAATTAGGGGGGTACGGAATACTACGCATTACTATAATTCTCGACCCACTAGTCGATTTTATGGCTTACCCCTTCATAATACTTTCCCTATGAGGCATAGTTATAACTAGCTCCATCTGCCTGCGCCAGACAGATCTAAAGTCACTAATCGCATACTCATCCGTCAGCCATATGGCTTTGGTCATTATAGCAATCTTAATTCAAAGCCCATGAAGTTTCATAGGAGCCACCGCCTTAATAATCGCACATGGCCTTACCTCCTCCTTACTATTCTGTTTGGCAAACTCAAACTATGAACGAACACATAGCCGAACTATAATCCTAGCCCGAGGTTTACAAATAATTTTACCCTTAATAGCAACCTGATGATTTTTAGTAAGCCTAATAAACCTAGCCCTACCCCCATCAATCAATTTAATTGGAGAACTATTCGTAACCATATCTACATTCTCATGATCTAACTTTTCCATTATTTTACTAGGTTTGAATATTATCATCACAGCCTTATATACACTGTATATGCTAATCACAACCCAACGGGGTAAATACACCTACCACATCTCTAACATTAAACCTTCTTTCACCCGAGAAAATACCTTAATGTCATTACACATACTACCCCTAATACTATTAATAACTAACCCTAAAATTATTATAGGAAACATGTACTGTAAGTATAGTTTAACAAAAACAGCAGATTGTGAATCTGAAGATAGAAACGTGAAGTTCTCACTTACCGAAAAAGTATGCAAGAACTGCTAACTCATGCCTCCGTATTTAACTAGATGCGGCTTTTTCAAACTTTTAAAGGATAGGAGCTATCCGTTGGTCTTAGGAACCAAAAAATTGGTGCAACTCCAAATAAAAGTTATAAACCTACTTATCACCTCCACGCTAACCTCATTAGTTATCTTAATATTACCCCTTATATGTAATCATGACAAATTCCTAAACAACTCACAACCACAATACATTAAAACCATAATCTCCTACTCATTCGTAGCTAGCTTACCACCAGCAATTATATTTATCCAACATGGACAAGAGATAATAATTTCAAACTGACACTGAATAACGATCCAAACCATAAATCTAACTCTTAACTTCAAATTAGATTTTTTCTCCATAACATTCATACCCGTAGCCTTATTCATCACCTGATCCATTATAGAATTCTCATTATGGTATATACACTCTGACCCCAACATCAACCGATTCTTTAAATATTTAACAATATTTTTAATCACCATAATAATCCTAGTTACAGCCAACAATCTTTTCCAGCTTTTCATTGGCTGGGAGGGAGTCGGTATTATGTCTTTCCTTTTAATCGGATGATGATATAGCCGAACAGACGCTAACACAGCTGCACTCCAAGCAATCCTATATAACCGAATTGGAGACGTTGGATTTATCCTATCTATAGCATGATTTATATCAAATTCAAACTCATGAGATCTTCAACAAATCCTTGCACTAAGCCCCGAAAATTCAACTCTTCCCCTAATAGGATTACTACTAGCTGCCACAGGAAAATCAGCTCAATTCGGCCTACACCCGTGATTACCATCTGCTATAGAAGGTCCTACCCCTGTTTCAGCCCTACTACACTCAAGTACAATAGTAGTAGCAGGCATCTTCCTATTAATCCGATTCTACCCACTAATTGAAAACAACAAAACAATCCAGTCATTAGCCCTATGCTTAGGTGCCATCACCACCCTTTTCACAGCTATCTGTGCTCTAACCCAAAACGACATCAAAAAAATTGTAGCTTTCTCAACCTCTAGCCAATTAGGCCTAATAATAGTAACAATTGGCATTAACCAACCTCACCTAGCATTTCTCCACATCTGTACACACGCATTCTTTAAAGCCATACTATTTCTATGCTCAGGCTCTATCATTCACAGCCTTAATGACGAACAAGATATCCGAAAAATAGGCGGGCTATTCAATTCACTACCATTTACAACCACTTCCCTAACCGTGGGTAGCCTTGCACTAACAGGGACACCATTCCTAACGGGCTTTTACTCAAAAGATCTTATCATCGAAACAATCAACACTTCATACACAAACGCCTGAGCCCTACTAACCACTCTAATTGCCACTTCACTAACAGCCGTCTACAGTACCCGTATCATTTTCTTCGCACTACTAGGAAAACCACGATTTCCCCCCTTAATTGTAATTAATGAAAATAATCCCTCACTAATTAACCCAATTACACGCCTACTACTAGGCAGCATTTTTGCCGGATTCTTTATTTCTAATAATATTTCACCCACCAATGTACCTCAAATAACCATGCCTCCCTTAATAAAACTAACAGCCTTACTAGTGACCCTAACAGGATTTATTATCGCCCTAGAACTAAATAACCTAACCCAAAATATTAAATATAGTAGCCCTTCTCCTATATTCAAATTTTCAACCATACTAGGATTTTTCCCACCTATCATCCACCGCCTAAGCCCCCTACTAAGCCTAACCATAAGCCAAAAATCAGCCACAGTACTACTAGACCTAATCTGACTAGAAAACACACTACCCAAACTAACCATCAAAATTCAACAAAACACCTCAACTATAATTTCTAACCAAAAGGGATTGATCAAATTATACTTCTTCTCTTTTCTCGTTACAATTATCACTGTATTAATTATATTAATTTGCACGAGTAATTTCTAAAATAATAACTACCCCCATAAGCAATGATCAACCAGTAACCACTACTAATCAACTACCATAACTATACAATGCACCTACTCCCATAGACTCTTCACTATATATACCAGAACCACCTACATCATAAATAGCCCAATCTCCAATATCACCAAACTCAAAAATCAACTCCACCTTCTCATCAACTAAAACATATAAAACCAACAAAAACTCCATCACTAATCCCACAATAAAAGAACCTAGCACCACCAAATTGGATGCTCATGTCTCAGGGTATTGTTCCATGGCCATAGCTGTCGTATAACCAAAAACTACTAATATCCCACCCAAATAAACCAAAAACACTATCAGACCTAAAAACGATCCATCATAATTAACCACAATTCCACAACCAACCCCACCACTAACAATTAAACCCACCCCACCATAAACAGGTGACGGTTTTGAAGAAAACCCCACAAAACCTACAACAAAAACGATGCTTATAATAAATACAATATAAATCATTATTCCCACATGGATTAAGCCCATGACCAATGATATGAAAAATCACCGTTGTATTTCAACTATAAGAACAAACTAATGACCAACATCCGAAAGTCCCATCCCCTAGCAAAAATTATTAACAGCTCATTTATTGATCTCCCCGCTCCCTCAAATATCTCATCATGATGAAACTTCGGATCACTCCTAGGAATCTGCTTAGCATTACAAATCCTAACAGGATTATTTCTAGCAATACACTATACATCAGATACTATAACAGCCTTTAACTCTGTTACACATATTTGTCGAGACGTAAATTACGGTTGAGTGCTTCGATACCTACATGCTAACGGGGCTTCAATATTCTTCATCTGCCTCTACCTCCACATCGGACGAGGCCTTTACTACGGATCATATATGTATAAAGAAACATGAAACGTTGGGGTTATCCTATTATTTGCCGTAATGGCAACAGCCTTCATAGGATATGTACTTCCTTGAGGACAAATATCTTTTTGAGGGGCAACAGTAATTACAAACCTACTATCCGCAATCCCATATATCGGAACCACCCTAGTAGAATGAATCTGAGGAGGCTTCTCCGTTGACAAAGCCACTCTAACTCGATTCTTTGCCTTCCATTTCCTACTTCCCTTCATCATCTCAGCTATAGTGATAGTCCATTTATTATTCCTACACGAAACAGGATCAAACAACCCAACAGGCATCCCCTCCAACATAGACATAATCCCATTTCACCCCTATTATACAATTAAAGACATCCTAGGCCTATTAGTCATAATGACAGCTCTCCTAACACTAGTACTATTCTCTCCAGACTTATTAGGAGACCCAGATAATTATACACCAGCAAACCCACTCAACACACCTCCCCATATTAAACCAGAGTGATATTTCCTATTTGCATACGCAATTCTACGGTCAATCCCGAATAAATTAGGAGGAGTACTAGCCCTAGTCCTCTCAATTCTCATTCTATTTATTATACCCCTTATTCATACCTCCAAGCAACGTAGCATAACCTTTCGCCCTCTCAGCCAATGTCTATTCTGATTACTAACAGCAGTTCTTCTTACTCTAACATGAATCGGAGGACAACCCGTTGAACAACCATACATCATTATTGGCCAATTAGCATCAATTTCTTACTTCTCCATCATTACCATTTTAATGCCAATCACAGGCTTTGTAGAAAATCGTCTTATAAAATGAAGAGTCTATGTAGTATATTCATTACGTTGGTCTTGTAAACCAGAAAAGGAGATAGTATCCTCTCCCAAAGACTCAAGAGAAAAGCTCAAGCTCTACCATCAGCACCCAAAGCTGATATTCTAGTTAAACTACCTCCTGAAAAACCTACCACAAGTCATATATCATACATCTAAGGAGATTCAACATCCACACACTAAAACCACCATACATATCCTAAACCTTCATGCTATGTTTATAATACAAACCCACATAACCCAATACAACAAAGCCCTATCATGTACAAACAAAAACCAATAACTCATAATATGCATATGCATAATCGTGCATTAATTATATAGACCATGAATATTAAGCATGTACATACAGCATTTAAATTATATAGTACATATAATGTGTAATCGTACATACACCATTACAGTCAAATAAAACCCAGTCAACATGTCTATCCCACACCAATGTAGATCTCATAATCTACCTACCTCCGTGAAACCAGCAACCCGACAGACAAGTATCCCTCTTCTCGCCCCGGGCCCATAAACCGTGGGGGTGACTAAAATGGGGCGTAAACGGCATCTGGTTCTTACTTCAGGCACATAAACTTAAGATCGCCCACTCGTTCCCCTTAAATAAGACATCTCGATGGAATCATGACTAATCAGCCCATGCCGCGGCATAACTGTGATGTCATACCCTTGGTATTTTTTATTTTTAGGGATGCTTGGACTCAGCATTGGCCGTCAAAGGCCCTGACCCAGAGCTAGAACCCCTGGCGAACCTCAGGATGTACCTCCTCCACCCTCATAATGAGGAGCCGGGACATAACGTTAATGATTTAAGGGCAGTAGAATTAATGGTTTAAGGAATAGTAAACTTAATGGTTTAAGGACAAGCAAGCATTAATGGTTTAGGACAAGCAGGTGGTTAGTTTAACATGCTCAGTGACCCTTAATCCACCCTAAATTGATGTCAAGGACTGGAACTTAATGATCTTAAGACATACACGTACACACACGCACGTACACGCACGTACACGCACGTACACGCACGTACACGCACGTACACGCACGTACACGCACGTACACGCACGTACACATGGCATATATACTAATTTATTTTAATTCCGCAAACCCCCCTTACCCCCCATTAAATCTTATACTACAAATACTGATTTTTTACATCTTGCCAAACCCCAAAAACAAGAATATCAATATTATCAATGAAAAGATCTAATGCTAACTTGACACCAAATATTATATTGTTCACCACCAGCAAGGACGTATCTCCTTACTTTAAAGATTCGCGTTCCTTAGACAGACATCTCCCTAGATCTGTAAAAAAACCCCAAACAGGATTCCACAGACAAAATTCCCTATTA